ACAGAATGAAACGACCATAATAAAGACGCTTACTGTCTACTCTTGATTCAACACACTTCCACTGTAGTGTTCGAGTGGATCCTGCTACTTCCTCTCGAACCATACTATACTAGTATTATTATTTGATCATTTATTTCTCTTGAAATCGGTTTAATTCTTATTTCTACACACGTCTTTTTTTAGGAGGTCGACATCCATTATGTGGCATAGGTGTTACATCACGTACGAAGCTTAATAATATACCACTTCTACGAATGGCTCGTAATGCTGCATCTCTTCCGAGACCAGGACCCTTTATCATAACTTCTGCTCGTTGCATACCCTGATCAACCACTGTACGAATAGCATTTACCGCTGTGGCTTGAGCAGCATAAGGTGTTCCTCTTCTTGTGCCTTTGAATCCAGAAGTACCGGCGGAGGCCCAAGAAACTACCCGACCTCGTACATCTGTAACAGTTATAATGGTATTGTTGAAACTCGCTTGAACATGAATAACGCCTTTTGGTATTCTACGTCCATTCTTACGTGAACCAATACGCCCATCCCTACGTGAACCAATTCTTGGTATAGCTTTTGTCATATTTTATCATCTCATATTTATGAGTCAGAAATATACAAAAAGAAAAGATACGGAGATATCCATTTCATGTTAAAACGGATCCTTTACCTTATTTTTACATATTTTATTTTAAAATTTTGGAAAGTAAAGTTCTTTTTTAGAAGAATTACCCTTGTCTCTGTTTATGTTTCGGATTGGAACAAATCACTATAATTCGTCCACGCCTGCGAATCAGTCGACATTTTTCACAAATTTTACGAACGGAAGCCCTTATTTTCATATTTTTTATTCCTTACCTTAATTCTGAATCCACTTCTTGGAAGAGAATAAGTCTCTTGAATTTTTTTTGAACTTCGAATTGTATACCCATGGTTAAAAAAATAACCTAATCGTTCGAATCTTTGTTGCGAAGTCGATAAATTATACGTCCCCTGGTTGAATCATAACGACTTACTTCAATTTTTACTCTATCTCCCGGTAGTATCCGTATAAAACTGCGGCGGATCCTCCCTGAAACATATCCTAGAATTAGATCTTCATTATCTAAACGGACCCGGAACATACCGTTGGGAAGTGATTCAGTAATTAAACCCTCATGAATCAATTTTTGTTCTTTCATTCCAGGTAACCTCCTTGAAGTATCAACTAATGGAGGAAGAGTTATATAACTCACTTTTCCTCTCTATTTTACAAATAGGAAGTTAGAGATCAAATTCGGATACCAGAGGTGGAAGATTACCATATATAACACAAAATTTCTCCTCCAATTCTTTCTAGTCGAGCTTCTCGATCTGTTATTATACCTCGAGAAGTAGAAAGAATTACAATTCCCATTCCACCTAAAATCTTAGGAATTCGTTGATAGTTGGAATAAATTCGTAAGCCGGGCCGGCTGATACGCTTTAAAATGGTTCTAGTTTTATATATTCCTTTTCTGGTTTTTCTATGTCGCAGAGTTGAAACCAAGAAATATTTGTTACTCTCCTGATGTTTCCGAACGTTTTCAATAAAACCTTCTCGTAGAAGTATTTTAACAATGTTTTCGGTGATATTTGTAGATGCTATTCGAACCCTTCCTTTTTTATCCGTGTCAGCATTTCTTATAGAAGTTATTAGATCGGCAATAGTGTCCCTACCCATGACGAACTAGAATTATAGGTTCCTCCAAATTTTGATATAATCAACATGTTTCCTTTTTTTTTTATTATAAAGTATATACGTGAGACACAATCTACTAATTTGATATATTTCAGATACCCTACTATATCATAGTCTCATCTACTACTATTTATAATACTTCGGGAGCTAATGAAACTATTTTAGTAAAATTTAACTGTCTCAATTCTCGAGCGATCGCACCAAAAACTCGAGTTCCTTTTGGATTTCCTTCTTGATCAATGACAACTGCAGCATTGTCGTCATATCGTATTATCATACCGTTTTCACGTTTGAGTTCTTTACATGTACGTACAATTACAGCTCTAATTACTTCTGATCTTTCTAGAGGCATATTGGGAACTGCTTCTTTGATTACAGCAACAATAACATCACCAATATGAGCATATCGGTGATTACCAGCTCCTATGATTCGAATACACATCAATTTTCGAGCTCCGCTGTTATCCGCTACATTCAAAAGGGTCTGAGGTTGAATCATATCATTTTTATTTCAATCTGTTATTTCAATGCAAAAGTATGAAAGAAAAAAAAGAAATATTGTCCGTCCAGAAATAAATAAACCTGCGGTTGTTTTTTCATCCCCAATACCCCTTTTTGTTTAGTTCTGCATCTCTATCCTGAAATAAGAAATTGAGTTCGTATAGGCATTTTGCGCGCAGCTATTGAGATAGCTGCTCTAGCTACAGTTTCTGATACTCCACCCATTTCATAAAGTATTCGACCCCGTTTAACAACGGATACCCAATATTCAGGGGATCCCTTCCCCGAACCCATACGTGTTTCCGCGGGTCTTACTGTAACAGGTTTGTCGGGAAATATACGTACCCATATTTTTCCACCACGACGCACATATCGTGTCATTGCTCTTCGCCCTGCTTCTATTTGTCTAGCTGTAATCCAAGCAGGTTCAAGTGCCTGAAGAGCGTATCTGCCGAAACAAATATGATTGCCTCGACAAGATATTCCTTTCATTCTTCCTCTATGCTGTTTACGAAATCTGGTTCTTTTGGGGTTATAGTCGATGGTTGTTTCTTAATTCCATCTCTACTGCAGAACCGGACATGAGAGTTTCTTCTCATCCAGCTCCTCGCGAATGAAAGGATTCTAATTCAATAATATTATAGATACACATTAATAGATACACATTAATAGGTACACATTAATAGATAATACACCAAGTAATGGCTTTTATTGATATTTAATTTCTTACATAAGAAGGAAGGTGTAGATACAAGATATACAATACAGCTAGACGTGTGTGTACATTTATGTATCTTTATAGATAATGTAATGTTTCTCTTTTTTATTTTTATAAGATAACGAATCCTTTCCTTATTTTTTTTTTACCTCTATCGAATTACGACAAAAGATTGTAATCCAATAAATAGAGGTTTCGCGGGCGAATATTTACTCTTTCCTGTTTCATTCGAAGGTTCAATTCATAACCTCTCAGAATAAATCAATTTTTTCTTGGTCCGTTCCGCCATCCCACCCAATGAATTATTAGGATTCGTTTTCAATAGAAGCCTATGCAGTCACAGGTTCTGTCGTTCCCATAGCTTCTCCATTAATGGTTAGGTCCGAACTTTGCAATGGAGCTTCCAACAAAATTCGTTCCCAAGTCAATTTCCTCAGTTTTTATTAACCTGAAGGCTCTTTATTATTTTATTCTATTTTAAATTATTTCATTTTAAAATTCTTATATTTATAATTATCTTATCAGTATTGATTATCAGTATTGATGCTTTATCACACTGCCTTTTATGACGTGATTCATAGACCATACATATTGGAATCATATATCATTAATATTTTTGTTCTTTCTTTCTATCATCCTTCCATTTATCCACATCCCTTTATTTTTTTTTTGCTTTACAACCCATAATCAGATCTATTTTTTGTTGAAAGAATTTCAGTTGCTACAACCATATGATAGATCCACTCATTCATATAGTGACTGTTTCTTGGGATCTCGACAATACGAAGCAATAAGTTGGTTATTAGTTTATTTTATATAATTACAAAGTTTATAGCAGGGGTCAGTTTATTTTTTTTTTGAATCCCAACTTGAAACTATAAAGAAAAAACTAACGAGTCACACACTAAGCATAGCAATTATACCAAATGATCAATCGAATTTTTATTTAACCTTATAGAATTAGAATTGTTCATTTTTTTATTTTTAACGAAAAAAGAATGAAAGAGTTTGTCATTTTTTGTTTTATCACTGGACAGAATGGGAAGACAAGGTTGATTATTCCTCGTCTACAAATATCCAAATTTTTATACCTAATACTCCATAAATAGTTCGAATTGTATAGGAACAATGATCAATTTTAGCGCGAATTGTTTGTAGGGGAACTCTACCCTCTCTGATCCATTCAACACGTGCAATTTCTTTTCCGTCGATACGGCCTGCTATTTGCACTTGAATTCCTTTTGTATCCGTTTGTTCAGTTAATTCAATAGCTTTTTTCATTGCTTTTCGAAACGAAACTCTATTTTTTAATTGTAAAGCTATATATTCTGCAAGAATATTAGGTTGTCCATAAGGTTTTTCAACTCTTGTGATAGCAATGTTGAGTCTCCGGTTTACAGAATTAAACTCCTTTTGTACATTCATCTGTAATTCTTCGATTCCTCGTGTTTGCCCCTCTATTAATAAATTTGGGAATCCAATATAGATTATGACTTGGATCAAATCGATTTTTTTTTGAATTGTTATACGTGCAATTCCTTCGAAACCTGAGGATATTTTCCTATTTTTTTGTACATAGTTCTTGATACAATTGCGTATTTTTGCATCTTCCTGTAGGCCCCCGGAATAATTTTTTGGTTGTGCGAACCAAAAGGAATGATGACTTTGAGTTGTACCAAGTCTGAAACCAAGTGGATTTATTTTTTGTCCCATATTTTTCTATTCTATTTTATTTTTCATCCATATTTTTTTATTTTATATGAATCTAAATCTTAGATTGATCTAAAAATGATTTAGATTTATCTTTTAATACAATTGTTATATGACATGTCGGTCTTTTTATCAGATAACTACGTCCTCGAGCCCGCGGTCTTAACTTTTTCACAATAGTACTCCTATTGGCTTCGGCTTTACTAATGAATGAATCAGCTTCCTTCAAACCCATATTATGATTAGCATTTGCCGCTGCAGAATAAACCAATTTGAGAATGGGATAAGATGCTCGATAAGGCATGAGTTCCAGTATCATAAGTGTTTCCTCATAGGAACGCCCGCGAATCTGAT